TATATATATATATATATTATATATTAATATATAATTATATACTAATAAATATTTAATTATATATATGTAATATTTAATTAATTAATAAGAAATAATTAATTATATATTATTTAAATATTAATTAACAAATACTCTTTTCTTTTTTTTTTAACTAAATTCATTTAATATAATAGACTAATAAATAGAATTGATCATATATCACATAAGATACAAATATCATTATATATAAATATATAATATATATTAATTTAATTAGTATATATATATATATTAAAATATACTAATATGTGATATAGTTAATTTTTATATACAACAGTTTTTTCAGTTGACTTTAACCGAAATACCAAAAATTTTAAAGATTTTTTATCGAGTTAATTAAATTTAGCGGTCAAAAATTTTTGAAATTTTGCGTGCAAAAAACGGAAAAAAAAAATTGGCAAAATTGCCCCAATAATAACGATTTTCATTGAATTCAAAAATTGCGAAATTTTCAAAAAAATCAAAAAATTGCCCTAAAAATCACAAAATTTGAGCAAAAGTAGCTTAAAATTTGACGAATTATCAAATTACTAAATATAATTACCCAATTTATTTAACAATAAATTTTTTGGGAAAAAACCTATAAAACAGTTCTTATTCATAAATAACAGAAAAAATCAAAATGATGTGTCTGAAAAAAGAATTATTTTGATAGAATAAACCATGTAAAATTTTTACCTTCATTATATTTAATAGAATTAAACTAATTCTTAAAGCATCAAAAGCTTTTGTACATCTTATACTAAAATATAAAAAGATAAGCTAACTAAGCTATAGGGTTCATACCCCTTTTATAAAGGTTATAATCCTTTTCTTCTTAATTTTCTTTAACTATAAACTTCTATTTACAACATCCATAATAATGGGAACTTTAATCTCTATTTCATCATACACTTGACTAGGTATATGAATAGGATTAGAAATTAATTTACTATCAATTATTCCATTATTTAGAAACTGTAAAAACATGCTCAATAATGAAGCTTCCCTTAAATATTTTATTACCCAAGTTATAGCTTCAACAGTAATATTATTCTCTATTATTATCTTATCATCTAACTTATTTGAAACCTGAATATCTAATTTCAATATGATCTTTAATTCTTCACTACTAACAAAAATGGGAGCTGCTCCCTTCCATTTTTGATTCCCTGAAGTAATAGAAGGACTCAATTGAAGAAACTGCCTATTACTTTTAACCTGACAAAAAATTGCCCCAATAATTTTAATTATGTATAATAAAATAATAATATTTTTTTCTATTATTATCATTTTTTCTATAGTAATTAGAGGAATTATAGGAATAAACCAAATTAGGCTACGAAAAATCCTTGCTTATTCTTCAATCAATCATATTGGATGAATAATTGGTTCAATATTATTCATAGAATCTATTTGAATTATTTACTTTAGAATTTATACAATTATTAGAATAAATATTATTTTAATTTTTAAACATTATAATGTTTTTTATTTAAAACAACTTTTTAATATAATAAATAATAATTCTATATTAAAATTTTTTTTTATAATGAATTTTTTATCTTTAGGTGGTTTGCCCCCCTTTTTAGGATTTTTACCTAAATGATTAACTATTCAGTTAATAATTGAAAATAATCTAATCCTATTAACTGGTTTAATAACAGTAATAACTCTTATAACATTATATTTTTATATGCGAATTACTTTCACAACTTTAATAATTAATATAAACGAAGTAAATTTCTATTTTAAATACAAAAATAATAATTGAATAATAATATTTTTTAATTTTATATCCCTAATCGGCTTATTATTTGTTACAGTAATCTTTAATTTATATTAAGGATTTAGGTTAACAAAACTTGTAGTCTTCAAAACTGCGAATAAAGATCCATCTTTAAGCCTTAGGATCCCTCCACCTTTAAATTTGCAATTTAAAATCATTTTTGAATATAAGACTTAGTAAAAGGAATATCTTCCATAAATAAACTTACAATTTATCACCTTCTTCAGCCATTTTACTTGAATAAATGATTATTTTCAACAAACCATAAAGATATCGGCACTTTATATTTTATTTTTGGTGCTTGAGCTGGGATAATTGGAACTTCCTTAAGAATTTTAATTCGGGCTGAATTAGGTAACCCTGGAACTTTAATTGGAGATGATCAAATTTATAATGTTATTGTAACTGCTCATGCTTTCATTATAATTTTTTTCATGGTAATACCAATTATAATTGGAGGATTTGGTAATTGATTAGTTCCTTTAATATTAGGAGCTCCTGATATAGCATTTCCTCGAATGAATAATATAAGATTTTGGTTATTACCCCCCTCATTATCTTTACTATTAATAAGAAGTATAGTAGAAAGGGGAGCGGGAACAGGGTGAACAGTCTACCCTCCCTTATCTTCTAATATTGCCCATGGTGGGGCATCAGTAGACTTAGCTATTTTTAGACTACATTTAGCTGGAATTTCATCTATTTTAGGTGCTGTAAATTTTATTACTACAGTAATCAATATACGGTCCACGGGGATAACTTTTGATCGTATACCATTATTTGTATGGGCAGTGGTAATTACTGCTCTTCTATTACTTTTATCTTTACCTGTATTAGCTGGAGCAATTACAATATTATTAACTGATCGTAATTTAAATACATCATTTTTTGATCCTGCCGGGGGAGGGGATCCGATTTTATATCAACATTTATTTTGATTTTTTGGTCATCCTGAAGTATACATTTTGATTCTACCAGGATTTGGTATAATTTCTCATATTATTAGCCAAGAAAGAGGGAAAAAAGAAACATTCGGGACTTTGGGTATAATTTATGCTATAATAGCTATTGGCTTATTAGGATTTGTAGTATGAGCTCACCATATATTTACTGTAGGGATAGATGTTGATACCCGAGCTTATTTTACCTCTGCAACTATAATTATTGCTGTTCCTACAGGAATTAAAATTTTTAGTTGGTTAGCTACTCTTCACGGAACTCAAATTAACTATTCCCCTGCAATACTTTGATCATTAGGATTTGTATTTTTATTTACTGTAGGAGGATTAACGGGGGTAGTTTTAGCTAATTCATCTATTGATATTATTTTACATGATACTTATTATGTGGTAGCCCATTTTCATTATGTTCTTTCAATGGGGGCTGTTTTTGCTATTATAGCGGGATTTATCCAATGATTCCCCTTATTTACGGGATTAACTTTAAATAACAATTTTTTGAAAATTCAATTTATAATTATATTTATTGGAGTAAATCTAACCTTTTTTCCTCAGCATTTTTTAGGTTTAAGAGGGATGCCCCGGCGATATTCAGATTACCCAGATGCTTACGTGACTTGAAATATTATTTCTTCAATTGGTTCAATAATTTCATTAATCGGTATTTTTATTTTATTATTTATTATTTGAGAAAGATTTATTTCAATACGAAAAAGAATCTTTTCTCTTCAAATAACTTCTTCTATTGAATGATTCCAATTAATACCTCCGGCAGAACATAGATACTCAGAATTACCAATGTTATCATTAAACTTCTAATATGGCAGACTAGTGCGATGGACTTAAGTCCCATATATAAAGTTTAACCTTTTTTTAGAAATGGCGACTTGATACTCCATTTCTACTCAAGACAGAGCTTCCCCTTTAATAGAGCAATTAATTTATTTTCATGATCATACATTAATAATTTTATTAATAATTACAGTATTAGTGGGATACTTGATAATTAGCTTAATTTTTAATAAATTAAATTATCGATTTTTATTAGAAGGTCAATTAATTGAACTAATTTGAACAATTTTACCAGCAATTACTTTGATTTTTATTGCATTACCCTCATTAAATCTCTTATATTTACTTGATGAAATTAATAACCCATTAATTTCTATTAAATCTATTGGACATCAATGATATTGATCTTATGAATATACAGATTTTAAATGTATTGAATTTGATTCATACATAATTCCAAATAATGAATTAAAAATTAATAGATTCCGATTATTAGATGTAGATAATCGAATTGTTCTTCCATATAATTCACAAATTCGTATAATAGTAACAGCCGCAGATGTTCTTCATTCATGAACTATTCCTTCCTTAAGAGTAAAAATCGACGCAACTCCTGGCCGTCTTAATCAAATTAATTTTTTTATTAATCGGGCTGGCTTACTTTTTGGGCAATGTTCGGAAATTTGTGGGGCTAATCATAGGTTTATACCTATTGTTTTAGAAAGAATTTCCCCTAATTTTTTTATTAAATGAGTGTCTAAAATTAACTCATTAGATGGCTGAAAGTAAGTACTGGTCTCTTAAACCATAAAATAATAAGTTAACATCTATTTCTAATGAATAAGTAAAAAAAAATTAGTTAAAAAATAACATTAATTTGTCATATTAAAATTATTATGTAATTAATATTTTTTGATCCCTCAAATAGCTCCAATAAACTGAATTATATTATTTTTTATATTTTCAATTATTTTTATACTTTTTAATGTTATAAATTATTTTTCTTTTAAATATAATAACTTAAGTCCTAAACAATTAAATAATCCTTTATATCACAAATTATCCTGAAAATGATAACTAATTTATTTTCATCATTTGATCCATCAACAAGATTTAATTTATCTTTAAATTGAATAAGAACTTTATTAGGATTAGGTTTTATTCCCATTATATATTGATTAATCCCAAGACGAATAAATTTAATATGAATTAAAATTTGTTCAATTTTACATCAAGAATTTAAAATTTTATTGGGAAATAAAATTAAAGGAAGAACATTAATTTTTATTTCATTATTCTCTATTATTTTATTTAACAATTTATTAGGCCTATTCCCCTATATTTTTACTAGTACTAGACATTTAATTATAACATTAACATTAGCTTTCCCATTATGAATAAGATTTATAATTTATGGGTGAATTAATAATACTATTCATATATTTGCTCATTTAGTTCCTCAAGGAACCCCCGCTATATTAATACCTTTTATAGTGTGTATTGAAACTATTAGAAATATTATCCGTCCTGGAACTTTAGCTGTTCGATTAGCTGCTAATATAATTGCTGGCCACTTACTTATAACATTGTTAGGAAATACAGGACCTAGTTTATCTTTAATAATAATTAATATACTAATTATCATCCAATTATTATTATTACTATTAGAATCTGCTGTCGCAATTATTCAATCTTATGTATTTGCTATTTTAAGAACTTTATATTCTAGAGAAGTAAATTAATGTCGATACATAAAAACCATCCATTCCATTTAGTTGATGTAAGCCCATGGCCCTTATTAGGGGCATTTAGAGCTATAATTACTATAGTAGGAATTATTAAATGATTCCATTATTATAATAATACTTTATTTATTCTTGGAAATCTAATCACTATATTAATTATGTACCAATGATGACGAGATGTGTCCCGGGAAGGAACTTTCCAGGGATTACATACTTTTAATGTTACAATAGGATTACGATGAGGGATAATTTTATTTATTACTTCAGAAATTTTCTTTTTTTTAAGATTTTTTTGAGGATTTTTTCATAGAAGTTTAGCCCCTTCAATTGAACTAGGAATAGTTTGACCACCTAAAGGAATTATAACTTTTAACCCTATTCAAATCCCATTATTAAATACTTTAATTTTATTAACTTCAGGGTTAACAGTAACATGAGCCCATCATAGATTAATAGAAAATAATTTTAATAAAACTAAACAAGGATTATTAATAACAGTAATTTTAGGGATTTATTTTACAATACTTCAAGCATACGAATATATTGAAGCATCTTTCACTATTTCAGATGCAATTTATGGATCTTCATTTTTTATAGCTACAGGATTTCATGGACTTCATGTTATTATCGGGACAACATTTTTATTAGTATGTTACTTACGACATTTAAATAATCATTTTTCATCTTTACATCATTTTGGGTTTGAAGCTGCTGCATGATATTGACATTTTGTTGATGTAGTTTGATTATTTTTATATATTTCTATTTATTGATGAGGTAGATATTTATATAGTATAGATATTATATTTGACTTCCAATCAAATGAGCTAACTAAATTTAGTATAAATAATTTTAATTATTATATACATGGGAATAATTATTTTTTTAATTTCAATAATAATAATAATTCTAGCCAGAATCCTCTCTAAAAAAACTTTTATAGATCGTGAAAAAGCTTCCCCCTTTGAATGCGGGTTTGACCCAAAAAGATCAGCCCGTCTTCCATTCTCTATTCATTTTTTTCTAATTGCTATTATTTTTTTAATTTTTGATGTAGAAATCACATTATTAATTCCATTAATTTTAACAATAAAAATCACTAATATAATAATATATATTTATTTAAGATATTTTTTTTTAATTATTTTATTAATAGGAATTTATCATGAATGAAATCAAGGAGCGTTAAATTGAGTAAATTAGGATTATAGTTAATTATAACATTTATTTTGCATATAAAAAGTATTGATTTTATCAATTTATCTTAAATAAGAAACAAATTATTGTATTTAGTTTCGACCTAAAATTTTGGTGATAAATCACCCTTATTTTTAATTGAAACCAAAATAGAGGTATATTACTGTTAATAATATTATTGAATAATTTCCAATTAAAGAAATAAAAAATTTAAAGATAAGCTTCTAACTTAAACTTTTAGTGGTGAAATTCCATTATTATTTCTATTTATATAGTTTAATAAAACATTACATTTTCATTGTAAAATTAAAAAATTATTTTTTATAAATATTTAAAAATATTAATATTACCTTGATAACTTCACTATCATGCTCTAAATAAGCTATTTAAATAAACCAAATTTAAAATTAAAATTATTATTCATAAGACCAAAATAATTAAATAAATTTTTAAATTATTATTAAATAAAATTTGTAAAAATTTAGATTTATTCTTTATTTTATTATAAATATTCTGACTTCCAATAAATTCATATCACCCTTGATCAAATTTATAATAATAAAGACCACCTAAATAAATAGGATAAAAATTTACACCATAAGTAGAAATAAAAGGTATATTTCATATTGAAGCACAATATAAAGAAATCTTATACTGTCAAATTGTTTTTAATTTATAATTTAAATTAAAATGAGATACTTCATAACCAATTCAACAACCAAATAAAATTACTATAATAGTTATTAATTTTATAAAAAAAGATAAGCAAATAAAATATGGGGTAGGAAAAATTAATCATATTAATATCCTACCTCCAATTATAACTATTATAATTAAACCTGATATCCCCTTTAATATAATAAACCTCGAATCATTAATATTATTCAATGATATATAATTAAAATTTCCCATTAATCTATAATATACTAAACGAATTCTATAACAAGCAGTTAATCCCGTAGAAATATAAAAAATAATATAAATATATATATTTAAATAATTTATAGATAAAACTTCTAAAATTAAGTCTTTAGAATAAAATCCGGATAAAAAAGGAATTCCACACAAAGCTAAATTAGACACATTAAAAAAACTGCAAGTTAAGGGTATAACTTTAACTAATCCCCCTATAAATCGAATATCTTGACAATTATTTAAATTATGAATAATACATCCTGCACATATAAATAATAATGCTTTAAATAAAGCATGTGTTAATAAATGAAAAAAAGATAATTTATATTCACCTAAAAATAAAATTCTAATTATCAACCCTAATTGACTTAACGTAGATAAAGCAATAATTTTTTTTAAATCAAATTCAAAATTTGCACCTAACCCAGCTATAAATATAGTTATTCTAGAAATAAATAACATAAAAATTATTATTGTTTCTCTTAAAATAAAATTAAATCGAATTAATAAATAAACCCCTGCTGTAACTAATGTTGAAGAATGAACTAAAGAAGACACAGGAGTAGGAGCGGCTATAGCTGCTGGAAGTCAAGAAGAAAAAGGAATTTGAGCTCTTTTAGTAAAAGCAGCAAAAATTACTAAATAACTAATAATTATTAAAATCTCATCATTTTTTATTATATTAACATAATAAATATAATTTCATCTACCATAATTAACTATCCATCTAATTGAAATTAATAAAGCAACATCACCTAATCGGTTAGTTAATGCAGTTAACATCCCTGCATTATAAGACTTTACATTTTGATAATAAATTACTAAACAATAAGAAACTAGCCCCAATCCATCCCATCCTAATAAAATTCTAATTAAATTAGGGCTAATAATTAATAATATTATTGATAAAACAAATATAGAAACTAATATAATAAATCGATTTATATTTAAATCCCCTTTTATATATTCTTTTCTATAATAAATAACTATGGAAGAAATAAATAAAACAAAACTTATAAATAATAATGATATTCAATCAAGTAAAATAGTTATCATAATAGAACAAGAATTTAATGTTATTAATTCTAATTCTAATATAATTCTATAATCTAAAATTATAAAATAAATTCTATTTAAAAATAAACCAATTCTTAAAATAATAAATAAACCCCTATAAATTAAACAAATTGATAAAATTATTTAAAATGAATTTTCATATCTTTGATCCCACAAATCAATGTTTTAATAAAACTACTTAAATAAATTCATATAGTTAAATATTCTCTTTTTAATAATAAAAAATTTAAAGGAAATCAATGTAAAAATAAAAGTAAATACTCACGAAGATACCCAGACATAAAAGAATAATTCCCCGAATAAATTTTCCCATGTTGAGTATAAGAATATAAATAAAGAGAATAAACTGCTCTAAAAAATAATAAAAATATTAATCTATAACAATTTTGAATTCCTCAACTTATAATTCTATTAATAAGAAGAATTTCCCCTAAAAGATTTAATGAAGGAGGTGCTGATATATTACAAGCACTAAATAAAAACCATCATATTGAAATTGTGGGTATAATATTGATTAACCCTTTATTCAAAAATAAACTCCGTCTATTAAGTCGTTCATAATTTATATTAGCTAAACAAAATAAACCCGAAGAACATAGCCCATGAGCAATTATTATTATTAATCTCCCGTATATTCCCCAACAATTTAATGTTAAAATTCCAGCTAATACCAATCCTATATGCGAGACAGAAGAATAAGCAATTAAAGATTTAATATCTGTTTGACGTAAACAAATTATAGAAATAAAAATTCCCCCAATTAAAGAAATAATAATAAAGTAAAAATTTAATTTTATACCAACTTTAATAAATATTTTTATAACTCGTATTAATCCATAACCACCTAATTTTAATATAATCCCAGCTAAAATTATTGAACCAGAAACAGGAGCTTCAACATGAGCTTTGGGGAGTCATAAATGAACAAAATATATAGGTATTTTAACAAAAAAAACTATGTTTATTCTTATATAAAATATTACATTATTTAATTCATAAAAAAAATAAAATATTAATGTATTAAATATTTTATAATAAAAAAAAATTGAAATTAATATAGGCAATGAAGCCAATATAGTATAAAATAATAAATAAACCCCCGCCTGAATTCGTTCAGGTTGATACCCTCAACCAATAATTAAAATTAAAGTAGGAATCAATCTTATTTCAAAAAATACATAAAAAATAAATAAATTTATAGAACTAAAAGTACAAAATAAAGAAATTAATAACATTAATAATAAAAATAAAAATAATTCAGAATAATAATTATTTTTATAAATTTTTATACTAGCTATAATCATTAAAGAACTCACTCAATAAGTCAATAAAATTATTATATAAGATAATAAATCAACCCCTATAAAATAACTAATATTAACAAATATAAAATTAAACCTAAACCCTAAAAAAAATAACAATATTATATAAAAATATAAATATTGATTAAATCAAAATATAGACTTTTTAAACCTTAAAGGAATCATAAAAATTATTATAAATAGAAATTTTATCATAAAATATTAAATCTTTGAAAATAATCATTACCATGACTTCGAATTAATGAAACTAATAATGATAAACCTAATGCACCCTCACATACTCTCATAGTTATAAAAATTATAGAAAAATAATATTCATTATTATAATAACTCAAATAAATAAATATTATATAATATAAAGATAAAATAATAAATTCTAACCTTAATAATATTAATAATAAATGCTTACGTTTAATACAAAATGCTAAAAGCCCAGAAAAATATATAAAAATTGAAAATAATATTAACATTAGTTTTAATAATTTAAATAAAATATTGGTCTTGTAAATCAAAAATAAGAAATATCTTTTAAAACTTCAGAAAAAAGAATTAATTCTTTTCATTAATCTCCAAAATTAATATTTTTATAAACTATTTTCTGTATTTTAATATTTATATTATTTATAAACATTTTATTATCAATTAATTTTATATTTATAATTCATCCTTTAACAATAGGGATAACTTTATTAATACAAACTATTATAATTTCATTAATTACAGGATTTATAAATTATAATTATTGATTTTCATATATTTTATTTTTAATTATAATTGGAGGAATATTAGTCTTATTTATTTATATAACTAGAATTGCCTCTAATGAAAAATTTAAATTTAATAATAAATTAGCCACATTTTTATTAAGAATATTTATTATTATAATAATAATATATATATATATAGATCAATATATAATAATTATAAATAATTATAACTATACTATTAATATAAATTATCCAGATTTAATGCTAAATAAATTTTATAATAAACCATCAAATTTAATTATATTTATAATAATTGTATACTTACTAATTACCTTAATTGCAGTTGTAAAAATTACTAGGTTTAAATTAGGACCTTTACGACAAAAATTTTAATGAAAACACCAATCCGATTTAAAACTCCCTTAGATATTTTAAATAACTCATTAATTGATTTACCTTCTCCCTCAAATATTTCAAGTTGATGAAATTTTGGATCCCTTCTTGGATTATGCCTAATAATTCAAATTATCACGGGATTATTTTTAGCTATACATTATACAGCAAATATTGACATAGCATTTAATAGAGTTATTCATATTTGTCGTGATGTAAATTGAGGATGAATACTTCGTACTCTTCATGCTAATGGGGCAAGATTTTTCTTTATTTGTATCTATTTACATATCGGGCGAGGGTTATATTATGGATCATACAACCTTATAATAACATGAATTATAGGAGTAATTATTTTATTTATCGTCATAGCAACAGCTTTTTTAGGTTATGTTCTTCCTTGAGGCCAAATATCATTTTGAGGGGCTACAGTAATTACTAATTTATTATCTGCAATTCCTTATTGAGGAATAAGTATTGTTCAATGATTATGAGGGGGATTTGCAGTTGATAATGCAACTTTAACTCGATTTTTTACTTTACATTTTTTAATACCTTTTATTATTGTAGCATTAGTAATAATTCATTTAATATTTTTACATACTACAGGATCTAATAATCCATTAGGAATAAATAGAAATATTGATAAAATCCCCTTTCATCCCTATTTTAGATTAAAAGACATATTTGGATTTATTATTATATTAACCTTTTTAATCATATTGACTCTAATTAATCCTTATATATTAGGAGACCCCGATAATTTTATTCCAGCAAACCCCTTAGTAACCCCAATTCATATTCAACCTGAATGATACTTTTTATTTGCTTATGCTATTTTACGATCAATTCCTAATAAATTAGGGGGTGTAATTGCTTTAGTAATATCAATTGCTATTTTATTATTTATACCTTTTATAAATAATAAAAATATACAATCTAATATATTTTACCCAATTAATAAATTAATATTTTGATCCCTAATTTCTATTATTATATTATTAACTTGAATTGGGGCCCGCCCAGTAGAAGACCCTTATATTTTAATTGGTCAAATTATGACTATTTTATATTTTTCAATTTATTTATTAAATCCTTTTATAAATAAATTATGAGATAATATTATTTTTAAAAATTAGTTAATGAGCTTGATAAAGCATATATTTTGAAAATATAAGATAGATCTTATTATCTATTAACTTAAATACTAAAATTAATTAACTACAAGATTAGGGTAAAATATAATAATTTTAACCCTAAAAAAAAAAATAAATAATTTAAAGAAACTGGTAAAAACCTTTTTCAAGCTAAATATATTAATTTATCATAACGAAATCGAGGTAAAGTCCCTCGTACCCAAACCCATAAAAAAGATATAAAACCTAATTTAATAAAAAAAGAAAATGAATAAATATTACCCCCTATAAATAAAATACAACATAATATTCTTATAAATAAAATTCTAGAATATTCTGATAAAAAAATTAAAGCAAATCCCCCTCTTCTATATTCAACATTAAATCCTGATACTAATTCTGATTCCCCTTCAGCAAAATCAAATGGAGTTCGATTAGTTTCTGCTAACCCGGAAACAATTATAATAAACCTTAAAGGAATTATCAAATAAAATAATCATAGATATTGCTGATATAAAATAAATATATTTATATTTAAACTTAAAATTATAAATAAAAAACATAATAGAACTAAAGATAATCTAACTTCATACGAAATAGTTTGAGCTACTGATCGTATACCTCCTAATAATGAATAATTTGAATTAGAAGATCACCCTGAAATTATAATTCTATAAACACTTAAACTAGAAACACATAAAAAAAATAAAACCCCTAAGTTAAAATTAAACAAAATTCTAAAAAAGGGTATACATAACCATAAAATCAAAGAAAAAAATAAATTAAAAATAGGAGCCATATAATATATATTAAAATTTGATATTAAAGGAACAATAGATTCTTTAGTAAACAATTTTAAAGCATCTCTAAAAGGTTGAGGAATGCCTAAAAAACCTACTTTATTGGGCCCTTTACGAATTTGGATATAACCTAAAACCTTACGCTCCAATAATGTTAAAAAAGCAACCCCAATTAATACTCTAATAATTAAAATTAATCTTCTTATAAACATCAAAATTATATCTTTAAATAACAAGTATTATTTGTAATAAATTACATAATTAAATTCTAAATTTAATGCACTAGTCTGCCAAAATAATTACTAACATTCAAATAATAATAATTATTATAAATATTTGGTCCTTTCGTACTAAAATATTTTATTTTACTTAAAGATAGAAACCAACCTGGCTCACACCGGTTTAAACTCAGATCATGTAAAGTTTTAAAAGTCGAACAGACTTAATATTTTAGCTTCTACACCAAACATAAACTTTAATCCAACATCGAGGTCGCAATCCTTTTTTTCGATTTGAACTCTGAAAAAAGATAACGCTGTTATCCCTAAGGTAATTTAATCTTATAATCACTATTAATGGATCAAAAAATCATATATTAATGTTTAATAAAAAATAAAGTTAATTAAATTTATTTATCACCCCAATAAAATTACTAAATAATTTAAAAAATATTTATAAAACAATAAATCTTTAATAATAAAACTCTATAGGGTCTTCTCGTCTTTTAAGTTTATTTAAGCTTTTTAACTTAAAAATAAAATTTTAATAAAATTAAATTGAGACAGTAATTTTCTCGTCCAACCATTCATACAAGCTTTCAATTAAAAAACTAATGATTATGCTACCTTTGCACAGTCAAAATACTGCGGCCATTAAAACTTTCATTGGGCAGGTTAGACTTTAAATTATAATCAAAAAGACATGTTTTTATTAAACAGGCGAAAAATTATTTGCCGAATTCCTTAATTTAACCTTTAACAATTAATTTAAATATACAATAAATTATACTAATTTTATCATTATTACATATATTTAAAAATTAAATAAATAATTTTAATAAAATATATAAATAATATATAAATAATTTTATAAAAAAATTAATTATAACAAATTATTAATGAAAAAAATTTTTAATCCTACATTTAATTTCTATTAACAAATTTATTATATAAATTTATTTTAAAGCTTATCCCTTAAAATATTTAATATTAAATAAAATTAATTTTATTAATTAAAATTAATTTTTATTAACAAATAAATTAAATTTATTTCTTAAAAAACTAGATATAATTAAAAACGAATAACATTTCATTACTAAATATTTATTTATAATAATTATTATACATTAAAAAATATAAATACTTAACTCTTTTAATATCGAGAAATTTAAAATATATAAATTTTAATTAATAAACCCTGATACACAAGGTACTAAAAATTAATTATTCTTTTTAAAATTTAAATTTTCAATATATTTAAATTTTCTATCACTATACTATAAACTATAATTAAAATTATTTTTTCTATTATTATAATTAAACTTAATAATAATTTATTTAAAATTTTTATTAATAATTTTATTAATTCAAATTAAATTGATTTAAACAATTATCTTTTTAATGTAAATAAAAAACTTTAATAAGCTTTAATTTGTAATTCTAGATACACTTTCCAGTACATCTACTTTGTTACGACTTATTTCATTTTATATGAAAGCGACGGGCAATATGTACATATTTTAGAGCTTAAATCATATAATTTAAATTAATTATATTACTTTCAAATCCACTTTCTTTAAATTTAACAAATTTAAATCCATTTAAATAATTTTATTGTAACCCATTTCTTCTTAATTATAAGCTATACCTTGATCTGATTTAATTTTTAATAAAAATTAATGAATATTAAATTTCTGATAAAATATTCAACCTACGACGATATATAAACTAATAAATCAAGTACAATTAATCGTGGAATATCAATTATAGAACAGGTTCCTCTGAAAAGACTAAAATACCGCCAAATTTTTTAATTTTAAAGAACATAACTACTACTAATTAAATATTTTATTTTACATTTTAAATAATAGGGTATCTAATCCTAGTTTAAATAAAAATTTAATAACTTCATAATTTTATTAATAAATATATTTAATGTTAAAATTTCACTTAATAACATTAATTTTTATTTATTACTAACTCAATTAATTATTAATCAAAAAATATTAATTATATTATTTGTATAACCGCAACTGCTGGCACAAATTTTGTTAATACTAAAATAAATTCCTTAATCTTAATTTCTTAAATATAAAAAATTATAAACTGCGAATAATAATAAATTATTAATTTTTTAAATTAATAATTAATCACAAAAATATTTACATGTATAAAAATTATAAATCAATATTTCAAGCTTAAATAAAACTTTTGTATAATTCTAAAACAAATAAACAATATTTAAATTTCCTCCCTAATTTGGAATTTTTCTCTAAAATTTCCTTTTGCTCCATATTTTTAAAATCTTAATTTTTTTATAAAAAAAAAGTTAATTTTTTTAAAAAATACCCTATAAATTGCATCCTTTTTACTAAAGTCCCTTTCTTTAATAAAAATCCAATAAATAATGAAAATTTTGCTCCTAGAGAATCAGTTATCTAAATTTATACTGCTCCTATTTATTTAATGTAAAATTAAGACTAAACCTTTTATTTTATCTATAAAAAAGATGCAGCAAACATCATATAAAATTTATAAAATCTGGAATGAAAATTATTATAATTAAATTTTATTTTTTTTAAAAAAATTAATTTTTTCAATTCTTAAATTTTTTTGATTTTTTAGTGAATAACGAACATTTCAACTATTTATTTAAAACATAATAAATTTCATTTTAACATTCTATTAAAGTTTAGTTATATAAGTAGTTTCATTTTAACGTTTTATTAAAATTTAATTATATAATAATTTTCATTTATAATACAAATAAATTTTAGTTATATAATAATTTTCATTTAAATATTTTATTAAAATTTAATTATATAATAATTTTCATTTATAATACAAATAAATTTTAATTATATAATAATTTTCATTTAAATATTTTATTAAAATTTAATTATATAATAATTTTCATTTAAATATTTTATTAAAATTTAATTATATAATAATTTTCATTTAAATATTTTATTAAAATTTAATTATATAATAATTTTCATTT